ATATCCGACAAAATCGATCAAGAATATCAGAATCCGATAAATCGGTCCAGATCGGTTTACTAATAGGATGACCCAATACAGTACAAAATTGAGCTTTCGACAATGATCCAATAAGAGAAATAACTGGGGCTATGGTATCTAATTTCTTAGATAGAGTATTTATTAGAAATGAATTCTCTAGCATTTGATTTCTTACTACCAAAGGATTTTTCAGTACACTTGAAAAGAACCCCAGAAAAGAGAAGGAATAGTTGGGTAATTGCTTTATATGGATCCTATAAGGTTGAAACCAAAAGTGAAAATAAGATTGCCAGAAATTCACAAGATGAAATTTCCATTTCTTCATCAGAATAAGAGTTCCTTTTGAAGCCAGAATCGCTTTTCCTTGATATCGAACATAATGTATGAAAGTATCCTTGAGGAACCATAGGATCCTCTGAAAAGAATTACAACACACGACTATAAGATATTCTATTTTTCCATAGAAATGTGTTCGCTCAAGAAAGACTCCAGAAGATATTGATCGTAAATAAGAAGACTGTTTACGAAGAAACAGGAATAGATATTCGCATTCTTGGTCCTGATTAGAATTAGGTAGGAACCAAAAGAATCTTTTCTTTCTTTTTGAAAAGACGTAAATGGATTTCTTTGAAGTAAAGAGACTATTCAAATTATGATATTCGTGGAAAAACAATCGCAATAAATGCAAAGAAGGAACATCTTTGATCCAACATTGAAGGATTTGAACCAAGATTTCCAGATGGATGGGATGGGGTATTAGTAGATCTGACACATAATTTAAATGCGATAATTTATCCTCTAAAAAGGGAAATATTGAATGAATAGATCGTAAATTCTGAGATTTTGGTATTCTTTTTTCTTCAAGGGAAGATACTAATTGCGACGAGAATGGAATTTCCAGAATGACTCCAAAACCTTCTGATACCATTTGAGAAGAAAAATGAGAAGAAAAAGAATTCTTGTGCCCCCAAAATACATTTTGGTTAGAATAATTCACCGAAGAAATCAAAGATTTCTGTTGATACATTCGAATAATTAAACGTTTCACAAGTACTAAACTAGATTTATTGTCATAACCTAGAAATTCCACAGGTTCGTAAAAAATCAAACTATTTAAGCTATGATAATGAGCAAGTGAGTAAATATACTCCTGAAGGAGTAGCGGATATAGGAAGTTTTGTTGCCGAAATCTATCTTTTTTCAATCTAAATATCCTTGTAATTTGTAATTCTTCTATTGAAATACATTTCTAATGTAACCAAAAAAGAGAGGCACTTCTTGTGTTATGAAATGAGACATAGTGCAATATGACGGCGTATGCGTATGCTGTATGTAAGATATATTGTTTTAATATATATATATATATATATATATATATATATATATATCTATTTTTATATATATTTATATATATATATATATATATATATATATATATATATATATATATATATATATATATATATATATATATATATATATATATATATATATATATATATTATATTTTTATTTTTAATATAGACTTTTCTACTGTACTGTGATGTAAAAAACAGAATGAGAATTTCATAAGTAAAAGATTCTAGAAAAGTCAGAACAAAGAAAGAAAGAATATATACCCCGGAGACAGAGAGCCCAATCTACAGATCTTTTTCCTTTCCCTTTCTATCCAATTTGGTTTCTAGCGCCTTGTTAATAGAAAATAGAAAATAACAATAAGAAAAAGGGGTAAAAATCTTTTATTTTCGCAACCCAATCACTCTTTTGACTTTGGAAAAGATTCTTTTTTTATCACTATACTATTTCTTCTACACATCCGTCTCCAATCCACAATAAAGAATAATTAGGATTCATAAAAAAAAGAATCAAAGGTCCACTCACAATTTACAAGAGAACCTTTTCCCACATCAGGCACTAATCTATTTTTAACGTATAATTAGTAATTTGATCGGGTAATCATTCAAATTAAGAAAGGAAGCTCGTTTCTTTTTTGTCTTACTCGAATTGGAGCCATAAGGCTCTATCCATTTATTCACTAGACCCGAAATACTTTACTGAACTTAAAAATTGTTATAAAAAGAAAAATTCTCGTTCTATTTCTATTATGAGTACTAGAAATCTTCTTTTTCTATGATTATATTATTCTTTTTTATATTCTGTTTACGACATGCTTTTTTTTCCATTCATTACCTTTCAGGATCAGTCGCGGTCTTATAAACTTTACCAATAGTCTAGATGAATTCCTTCATCCAAATGTGTAAAAGATCATAGTCGCAATTAAAAGCCGAGTACTCTACCGTTGAGTTAGCAACCCGGATCAATATGAGGTGTAGATATGATCGAAATAATAAAAATCCAGCAAACTCATCCATTTTACTAATTTTCCTAAAGTTAAGGAAAGATCCAATAGGGGAATGGGGATAAAAAGATCTATTTATATACGATCAAATTATATTTGTTTGAGACGCCATTGTCAATATGAATTCAATATGAATGGACTTTTTAGAAAACAAATTTCAAGAAATTATATAGAAATTTGTGTTGGATTAGCACAACATAAAGAATAAATAAGAACTTTGAGCGGAAAAAAATAAGGAATTAAGGAAAAGGTAAAGATAGAAAAAATAGCGGCTTTCTTTAATCAAAAAAAGAAAGGTACAATACAAATACAAGAAGAACCCCCCTTGTTGGGGGGTTCGACAAAAAGAAGCAAGAAAAAAATACGAATAAGAAAAAGAAGAATAAAATAAGTATGAATAGAAAAAAAAAGAATAAACTTTGAATAAAGAATTACACAAAGTTAGTTACCCTATCCTTTTTTTATTCACGATTCTTTTTTTTACTTTCTTTTTTATCAAAAGAAACTCGAAATTCTTTAAAGAATTCTGCCTTCCTTAAAATATCATAAACAGTTCCTGTGGGTTGAGCGCCTTTTTCAAGGAAATATAAAATAGCAGGAACATTTGAATAAGTTTGATTCTTTATCGGATCATAAAACCCCACTTTTCGAAGATCTCTTCCCTCTCTTCGGGATCGAACATCAATTGCAACGATTCGATAGATGGCTCATTGGGATAGATGTAAATAAAAAATGCCCCCCTAGAAACGTATAGGAGGTTTTCTCCTCATACGGCTCAAGAAAAAATGATTCTAATTTCTATAATTTCTATTTCTATCTATATAATCTATATAGATAGATAGGAATAAAAATGGATCCATAAAGAATTAGACTGTAATTTGAGCCTTTTTTCCTTCTTTACAGAAAAAGAAAATTCATTCGTACTCCTAACTCAAGTTGGGTAGTTTTGAAAGAGTTTGAAAGGAAATCCTTAGAATTTCTTGAGCTGTCTCTAACCTCTTTTTTTGTCTCCTTTCGGATCTCTTTTTTTTTTTAATCATTCTGATCCAATTGTTGAGACTAGTGAAAATAGTGTTTCCTTGTTCCGGAATTTGTTGTCTTTGCTTTGCGCTTTGTGAAATCATTAGGTTTAGACATTACTTCGGTGATCCTTACTCCTTTTCAAAAAGGCAGCAACATACCTTTTGGTTTTTCTATGGAAAAGGGAAAAATAATACGAACGATTGATTCCTTTGTGATACACTCTTGATCGAAACAGTTTGAAGATTTCAACAAATTTGATTTTTTTCATTTCAAAAACTTGTTCAAATTTGAACCTCTCCGTTTATCTATATTTCTATATTGATGATCTATTTACAAAGTTGGTCTAACTTATTGATTGTCACTAACCCTAGATTATTCCCCCGATAAATGAATCAATAATTTTTGCTCGAGCTCCATCATATGCTATACCTTTCTATACCATTAGTATCTTTATTTAGCAACCCAAGACAAATTCAATTAGGTTCCTAGCAGAACAAACTATGTCGAGACAAGAGCATCTTCATTCGTATAGAAAATGGTGGATGTCAGAATCCACATCCAATCATGTCCTTCAAGTCGCACGTTGCTTTCTACCACATCGTTTCAAACGAAGTTTTACCATAACATCCCTATAATTTTGATTCTATTTTAAATTGGAACCGTATGCAATTGATTCAATATGGAATAATGAATAGTCATTGGTCGAACCGATACATAATAATCTTCTACACTTAAAAATAAGTGTTTATCCGGAGATTTAACTTCAAATTACCCCATATTTTCTCATATGAATAATATCACATGAAAAAAACAAATAAGTTTTAAGCAAACTTATTTACATCTTCAACAGATCTTTCGAGATTGTCCATCATAAAAGATCCTTCTTTTTCTTTTCAAAAAAGAAAAGAAATTAGAAACCTCAAAAAAAGCCTTTGACTTTCATTTCATTCAAATGAAAAAGAAATCCTCATGAATGGATAAAAGTTTTTAGTAACACTCTTAACGAAATTTAACTAAATACTATAATAATATACTAACTAATAACTATACTAAACTAAAAAATAGGATTTCATGATTATAATTCATTAGTATAATATTATTATTTACTTATTATTTACCATCTCCAATTGAATCTGATTTTCATTTCATTTAAATCAGAGAGATAGTTTGAGAATAAAGTTTCTTTGTTTTCATTATTATGGAGTAGAAAAAGTCTCGTGTAAGGTAAGATCAAAGAGAAAATCAGAATCCGAGGATTCTGATCTTTTGGCATCCATCTTCTTTTGGCATCCATCTCCATCTCCATCATAGAAAACAAAGAATCGTTAACGAAAATAATCACGAATATTTAAGAAAAAAATACTTTAGTAAAAAAGTAAAAAAAAGATATGATTCTAAGAATCAATCTTAGAATTCAGTGTATCCAACATGAAACATAAAATTGTTTAATTTGATTTTAAATTTCAATTAGAGAAGAATCCTTCGTTTCTGATGCAAACGATCTGGGACGAAAGGATTCGAACCTCCGAGTAACGGGACCAAAACCCGTTGCCTTACCGCTTGGCCACGCCCCATTTTGATTTGGTCTAAGAAAAACTAAGCTAAATATTGGTTATTCGTCAATAACCAACCAAAAGAAATATAGGACATGTTGTCGCTGGGATTCAACACAATAGATATAGAATCAAAAAGATTAATTGATCATTACTTAGAATTCAATTAAGATATTGTATGAAAATAGAATTCCTTGTATTCTTATTTGATTGGATAATGTAAGGAAGGATTCTTGATTGGGGAGAAGTCAAAGAAAAATCAGAATTTCTTTCTTTTATCTGCTTTTTTATTTTAAAAAATCCCTCAGAAAAACAACTCAATCCAATCTGATAATTTCTTATCATTTCAATTTCATTTTAATCTTTAAGAACAAGAAAAGAATATTTGTTATGTTTAATATCTTTAGTTTAATCTGTATCTGTCTTAATTCTACCCCTTATTCGAGTAGTTTTTTCTTCGCCAAATTGCCCGAGGCTTATGCCTTTTTCAATCCAATCGTAGACGTTATGCCGATTATCCCTTTACTCTTTTTTCTCTTAGCCTTTGTTTGGCAAGCTGCTGTAAGTTTTCGATAAAAATGAAATCTCGATTCAATTCAGAATTTCTTCGATAAAAAAAAGATGAGATTTTTAGTATTAAAATCAATAAGATCAGAAATAAGATTCAGATAAGTCTGGAAATTAGGAACCCTCGATTCAAAAAGCGAAATTCTGATATTTTCTATTGTATATTATATTGAAATTGAATAAGGGAAGGGGGCGATGATCTTTAATCAGCTAATCAACTTATTTCTTCTTTTGTTCTGACCTTTCCTTTATAAGATTCCATACAATATCTCATTATAGATATTGATATGGCAAGAAATCTTTGGTAATGAAAAAATACGAATCTTATTACATTAGAAGATTACATTAGAAAGAAATTCGTCATAATAAATTGAAAAAAAAACTTCCTTCTTTTTTCATCTTTAGAGCGTCATATCAAAATAGTGTATTGTATAGTGTGTGTCGTAAAATAGGTGATCTATTTCCTTCAAAAAAAAGATCTTATCTTGGAGATTTGTAATGCTTACTCTTAAACTATTCGTTTACACAGTAGTAATATTCTTTGTTTCTCTCTTCATCTTCGGATTCTTATCTAATGATCCGGGGCGTAATCCTGGGCGTGAAGAATAAAAAAAGAGATGAGATTCGTTTTTACTTTTTTCATAGGTATTTCATAGGTAAATGTAGAAATAAATGGAATAGATGCTAGATAAAGATAAAAGATTCATAAAAGAAAATAATCGAAATTTATTCCGATTCTAAAATCTCAAGTTATCAGGGGGGTCGGAGAGAGAGGGATTCGAACCCTCGGTACGAATAATTCGTACAACGGATTAGCAATCCGACGCTTTAGTCCACTCAGCCATCTCTCCCCATTCCAAATTGGAAATTTCTCATGTGATTTCACACGTGAAGTGAAGATTGAGAACAATTTTTCTTTTCTTCGAAACAGATTTCTCCCATAGAAAGAATACCTTACTTCTTTTATTTTGTACAAAAGGTTCATTTCCCCGGCCTGGTTAAGTATAAGTACTGGCCGGGCCAGTACTTCTTTTGTTCCAACGAAGAAAAATTGTTATTGAAACAAGAAGAGTAAATTTCATTGCCATTCCTAATTCTTAGAAATTAGATAAGATTCTAATAGATAGATTATCTTAGAAATTCTTTAAGAAATTATATATATCTAGATTAATATAGAATATTCTATATATTCTATAATTCTATCTTAATATGAATATGATATATTCTATATTGAAATAGAGGGGAGAGATGCTATTTAGTCTTTATAGTAAAAGTGTTCTGTTCTAGTAATATCTAGTAATAGTATTAGAGTATAATAGTAATGTAATATAATACTAAATAATACTAATATTTTTTGTCTTTATTTTATTATTCTTAAGTATAAGATTCAGAAATTCATTAATGAAAAACGAATTTCATTATAAATGAAAGTTGAAGTTCAGTATTATATTCATATTACTAATTCTAATTCACTTAAGAAATCTTAATAAGAAGGAAGTATTAAGAAAGAAAATAAATAGATCTTAGAAATCTTATAAGAGAAAGAATCTCAAATAGAAAACACATATTTCTAAGATTTTCAATCTTTTACTTGTTCAAAGCAAAGGACAAGCTTGAAAGTTTGAGGCCCAATTTACCCGAATTCAGAAAATCTGGCGGTTCAAGTGAAGGGAGGTTTCAAAAAAGAATACTTAAAACTTTAGTACACTATTTAAATTATTTTAATTTGACTAAACTTTTTGCTATTCACCTATTCTTTTTTTCAATCCCGCGCCGCAGCAGAACAAAATACGTGTTAATGCTGGAATTTTCATGATTCTGATGCTATCTTGACTACGTCTGATTACTTTGTTGGACAAATAGTCCATTCATATCCAATAATGAATATGTAGCGGGTATAGTTTAGTGGTAAAAGTGTGATTCGTTCTATTAACAACTTCAATAGTTAAGGGGTCTTTCCGTTTTTTTAATATTCCG